TAGGTCTAATTCCTATTACTTTGGCTGGATTATTCGTAACTGCATATTTACAATACAGGCGTGGCGATCAGTTGGACCTTTGATTAATTAACATCTCTTTTTTTGATTGACCTCCTCTTTTTTTAATACACAGGAGGTCAAATTCAGATTGCTGCTCAAGTTAGTGAAGCTGTTTCAGTCTAATTCGATCTAAGAAAAAGGGAATCACGCTCTGTAGGATTTGAACCTACGACATCGGGTTTTGGAGACCCGCGTTCTACCGAACTGAACTAAGAGCGCTTTCTTATCAGAAAAGATAAGACTGTAACGAAAGGATTCTTTTTGTAACCCCAATAGATCTAGTATGCATATACTATATAGTATGATAAACATGAAAGAAAAGATTAGAGATGCCCAACTTGAATCGATCTCAATTAATCCCTCTTTACTGCTCAAAGGAGCAGTAATAGGTAGGGATGACAGGATTTGAACCTGTGACATTTTGTACCCAAAACAAACGCGCTACCAAGCTGCGCCACATCCCTTCAATTGGTCTACAATGTCATTGTAGAGAATTCCTGTCTTGTTTTCCACATCGTTATTTCCCCAATTGCTATATACAATTTCTCGGGCCATTTCGTCTTTTTGGTCTCATTTAATTAAAAATGGAATATATAAAAGTAATATATAAAAAGATAAAAGTAATATATAAAAAAAGATAAAAGTAATATATAAAAAAAGATAATATTGATTATATAATAATTATATAGTAAAAGACTTATATACATATGAAATACGGAACGGAATTCGTCGTAAAAATAAAGGAGTCTTTTTCGGGAATGCTCGGGGACACATTTTTTTCGGTTTTAAGAAAAAGAAAATCTTATTCACCGGACCCTTGTACCTTTCGATTTGAATTAGGAATTCCGTGTACAACTATAAGTGGTCCTTAACTTCATATGCATCTGATCATATATGTATTACTATTATGTATTCCAATCAAATATGTATTCCTATAAAAGAAGGAGGTTGTTCAATGCGAGATCTAAAAACATATCTCTCCGCGGCACCGGTACTAAGTACTTTATGGTTCGGGTCTTTAGCAGGTCTATTGATAGAGATTAATCGTTTTTTCCCGGATGCGTTGACATTCCCCTTTTTTTCATTCTAGTTATTGACATGGGAAGGAATAACGAAGATTCGAGCTAGAATTAAATATCTGTGATTAATCCCTCTTTTCTCTTTTTTCCCTTTTTTATTTGTTTAGAATAAGGGAAAAAAGAGAAAGAATAAAAGTGGATTCGCCAACTGCGAGACTCGGATTCAAGTTCGAATTAAATTAATTAATAATAGAGGAATGGAGGTAGAATAAAAAATAAAGTGGGTCTAGGGCAAGAGTATTATAGAAGATACTTAAATGAAATCTTGTACTAGTGAAATACTAGATACTTAAATGAAATATTGTACTGTGATTTGAAATATAGTTTTTCAATAGTTGTATATTATTTACTATATTGATTGCAGCGAAATTTTTCATAATTGAATTTCAAGTTAGTCACTTCTATTTTTTTCCTTTCTTCTTCTTCGTTTCGGATCGAAAATAGAAGCGTTGAGTCAATCAAAAATCCAAGGGAGGTTCATGGCTAAGAGTAAAGATGTCCGAATAACGGTTATTTTGGAATGTACCAGTTGTGTCCGAAATGGTGTTAATGTTAATAAGGTATCAACGGGCATTTCCAGATATATGACTCAAAAGAACCAGCACAATACGCCCAATCGATTGGAATTGAGAAAATTCTGTCCCTATTGTTACAAACATACGATTCATGGGGAGATAAAGAAATAGATCGAACCAAGCACTTGCGTGTCACCCCTTCAAGGAAAGGGAAAATGACATTATATATAACATATATAAATATAAATAAATAAACCAAATCCTATTTCTTTATTCTATTCTAAAATTCATTTTATTTTAGATTCGACTGAAATAGGATTTTGGGGATAAGGAATAAACTAAACAAACCATGGATAAATCCAAGCGACCCTTTCTGAAATCCAAGCGACCCTTTCTGAAATCCAAGCGACCCTTTCGGAAATCCAAGCGGCCCTTTCTGAAATCCAAGCGACCTTTTCGTAGGCGTTTACCCCCAATCCAACCGGGGGATCAAATTGAGTATAGAAACATGAGTTTAATTAGTCGATTTATTAGTGACCAAGGAAAAATATTAGCTCGACGGGTGAAAAGATTGACCTTGAAACAACAACGATTAATTACTCTTGCTATAAAACAAGCTCGTATTTTATCTTCGTTACCCTTTCTTAATAATGGGAAACTGTTTAAGACGAAAGCGAAACGAATTAACAAAAAATTTAATAAGCGAAAGAAACGCCTTAAGAATAAATTTCATCCGAAAGATAAAAAAATTATCAATAAAGAGAAGTATTTGAAAAATCGATTCAAGAACAAAACGGAATCCCGTTAGTAACAGCGAGAACGGCCTTTCCAGCCGAGATAAAGGCT